TAATTTCCTTCGGATTGAGCCGACATCCGTTACGGTCGTTCATTCTATTCAAAGAATCTCCGTTCCAGAACCGTACATGAGATTTTCACCTCATACGGCTCCTCCCTTCTGCGCATAGTGCCAAGGAAAATAATCTATGGAATCAAGATTTCACTATTCTCATTATGAACTGACGGGGGCTAGTATTTTTACAAGAAATCTCTAGCCAGCCTTCCCGAAAGAGGTCTTTTCTTAATTCTTAACACCAATTGTATTAGTGCTAGATGGAAATGGTAACTCCAACAATTTCTTTGTACTCAACGCCTCCTATTTCCAGGAATTAGTCACTTCAACAATCTTTGATGGTTATACGGGTATCCAAAGTACGAACGAGATGGATGTTTGTTGTCCCAACCATTCTTGTTAGTCCCGATACCGATAAGGAAGGGATAATTTATAACAAAGTTTTCGTGTTGTTGATTCCTTAGAGTAGTGCTTCTTCCCCTATGCCGCCTATTGGTACTAGTGGCGTAGTATTGACCCGCAATCCAGAACCTATAGGTGTAACCTTTCGCTCAATACTAAAATCGATAATTAAAGCATCTGAGGCCGCATCAATCGAGGATACACGACAGAAGGAATTGTTCTATCTCCACTCCAAACTTCACCTTCACCAAGCGTCGGTTTATTTCAATAATTTGTTTCTTTCTATCCCGAACCACGCCGCTTTCTTTTCTCTCAGATTAAGGGCTAAAAAAACAAGAAAAAAAAGAATCAAATCGCACCATCTCTGTAATAGGTAAATGCCCTTTTTTCCCCTGAAGTTGTCGGAATTATTCGTAATAAGATATTGGCTACAATTGAAGAAGTCTTATCAATAAAATTTCCATTTATCCGGGATCTAGGCATAATTAGCAATCCATTCTATAATTCTTCTCATTTTCCCCAAGGGAAAATGATCCCACAAAAAAAGGAATTGTACAGTAGTACGAAATATCATAAAAATAGACTAATTCTAAAAAAAGATGTGGACCTTCCGTTCAAATTGTTCCTTTTTGGACAAGGAGAGATATGAACTATTTGAATAAGATTGGATTTCATACAAATATAGAAAAATCCATGGGACAATTCATGAATTACTAATAGATCTAGTAATAGATCTATGGGGTAACTGATGAGGAAATTGTTGTTGAGAAATATGAAATTTGAAAGGAATTTTTTATTCCTATGGAACCATTGATTGGTCGTACCCGTACTGCAATAATATGAATGACTCGCTATTCACTTCACTCGGTTTCTGGTCAATAATAAGATTATCTAGGAGAGATGGCCGAGTGGTTCAAGGCGTAGCATTGGAACTGCTATGTAGGCTTTTGTTTACCGAGGGTTCGAATCCCTCTCTTTCCGTTTCTGTTGATTCACCAACGTTACCGACCACAATGTATCAAATCAAATAACAATTGATAGCATTATTCCAACAGTAAGACCTTTATTTGATTTGATAGATATTCTCTATTCCTAATTACATTACTGTGGTACGTAAAATACAAATATGGGAAAGAGCAAAAAAGAAATAAACAAAAAAAAATCCTACTGTGGATCCATTTGTGATACGTGAATAAGAAAAATGTGTATCAAGGCCCTTAAATCTATTTCCTTCGACAAAAGGGGGCGAAATAAAATTGTCTGAACCTTTCTTTGTTATTTTCGTTAGGTTCAAGTCTGACGGGAATAATATTCTACGACTAACAACTCATTTATTTTCAAACCGATCCACTTACTATCTATTATTTGATTTACTAATCCTTTATATTGGAATGAGTCAATAGTCAAATGTTTTGGCAATTCCTCGCGGGGCGATGAAGCAATATAATTTTGAATCAGAGCTTTCGATCTTTGTTTATCCTTCGTAGTAATAATATCTCGGGGTTTGCAACGATAACTTGGTATATCCACTACATGACCATTAACTAAAATATGTCTATGGTTAACTAATTGTCTGGCTCCAGGAATGGTCGAAGCCATACCCAATCGAAAAAGGATGTTATCCAAACGCATCTCAAGTAGCTGTAGTAAAACCTGACCTGTTGACCCTTTGGCTTTTCCAGCGATATGCACATATCTAAGTAATTGTCGCTCTGTCAGACCATAATGAAAACGCAATTTCTGTTTTTCTTCTAGACGAATACGATATTGCGATCTTTTCCCGGAACGCAATTGGTTTTTAAGATCACTTCCGGATATAGGCCTTTTACTAGTTAATCCTGGTAAAGCCCCCAGACGGCGTATTTTTTTGAAACGAGGCCCTCGGTAACGAGACATAAAACTCCTTTTTTATTTTATTGAAATTTCATTTTACAGAATAAATCTAAATTAAGGCTGAACTAAAGGATAAACAAAGCAAAGCTAAATCTACTGAAGTACTACAAAGTAGAATGAAAATAGAATGAAATGAATTGTATCAATATCCGGATTTTTTGTATATATAGGAAGTTAAGGCTCCGTTTTATGATTTGTTCTGTAGAGATCTAATTTATCCAATCAATTTTTTATTCATAGTTGCGTTGCAAGTTAACACGACATAATAGATCAGCGACCCGACATTTGGAGAAAGGGAGAGGGGAGATTATCAATCATGGAAAAAATCGATAGAGAAAAAGCCAGCTATCGGAATCGAACCGATGACCATCGCATTACAAATGCGATGCTCTAACCTCTGAGCTAAGCGGGCTCACATAACAGAAATAGAAATAGTGAATAGGAATTCAGAAAACTACCAGATTTTAGATATCAGCTATTAATTAAATATTAATTTACTATATTTAAATTTAATATTTAATTAAAATTTATATATAATTAATTTATATTTATAATTATTTATAGTTATGATTCTAGATATAATTATAGAATAGTAGATTATATAACTAATTTGATTTTATTATAACTCATTTTTTTTTATTTTATAAAGATAACTATATGAATATAACTGAATAGGATTCTATTTTAGTAATAGAATGACTAATTCGATATATGACTATATAGTCATTCTATCATTATATTATTATTAATTATTATTATTTTTTTTTTTTAATTTATTTTTAAAAAATATTTTTTTTTTATATTCTTAATAATTACTTAATACTTAATAATAATGATAATACGTAATATTTCCATATTCTTACTTAAGAAGAATATAATGATAATATCAAATTTTAAATTATGCTTTTAGAAAAGTCTAATTATTTATTAGAGAAGTTATACCAAATTATGCTAATTAATTATATAGTGATAGCGAATCCATCCTAAGATAAGGATAAAGATACAATTCAAGTTATAATGAGACATTCCTCTGTTTTCATTCAGAAAAGGAGGAGATAGGACGAAAAAAAAAGAAGAATGAATATCGATCCTTCCAGTATTACAAATTGCGCTTTAAAGTAAAAATGAAGGGGAGAGAGACATATATGTGGGATATATCTATCCATATTGAATTGCGGACACATCAATGATAGAATCATGTCTGATTGAAACAAATATGTTCATCCAATACAATAGAGATGAAATGATAGAGGGTGGCGAAAAAATAAAATAGCGGCATACGCTTTTTCGATATAAGAATCATTATCTAATGAATTCAACGATTCCAAGATAAATGAAAGGGGTGAATAGAATTACAACTAGATCCTGTCTCAAAGGGGGATATGGCGAAATCGGTAGACGCTACGGACTTGATTAGATTGAGCCTTGGTATGGAAACCTGCTAAGTGGTAACTTCCAAATTCAGAGAAACCCCGGAATTAAAAATGGGCAATCCTGAGCCAAATCTTTATTTTGAGAAAACAAGGCTTTAATTTATAAAACTAGAATCAAAAAAGGGATAGGTGCAGAGACTCAATGGAAGCTGTTCTAACGAATGGAGTTGACTACGTTACGTTGCGTTGGTAGCTGGAATCCTTCTATCAAAATTGCGGAGAGGATGGCCCTATATACGTATATATACATACTGACATATCAAACGATTGATTAATCATGGCCCGAATCCATATTTGATATCATATATATATATATATGATATATATATATAAATTAAGAGTTATTGTGAATCTATTCCAATCGAAGTTGAAGGAAGAATCGAATATTCAGTGATAAAATTATTCATTCCAGAGTCTGGTAGATCTTTTGAAAAACTGATTAATCGGACGAGAATAAAGAGAGAGTCCCATTCTACATGTCAATACTGACAACAATGAAATTTATAGTAAAAGGAAAATCCGTCGACTTTAGAAGTCGTGAGGGTTCAAGTCCCTCTATCCCCAATAAAAAGCCCATTTGACTTCCTAACTATACCTCCTAACTACTTTTTATCTTATCCTCTTTTTTTTCATCATCGGTTCAAACAAAATTCACTATGTTTCTCATTCATTCTACTCTTTCACAAATGGATACGAACAAAAATTTTTTTATCTTATCCCAAGTATTTTGATAGATACGAGACCCGTACAAATGAACATATATGGGCAAGGAATCTCCATTATTGAATCATTCACAGTCCATATTATTATTCTTACAAAAGAAAGTCTTTTTTTTTAAGATCTAATAAATTTAGGGACTGGGTAAGATTTTTTAATACTTTTTACTTTTTTAGTCCCTTTAATTGACATAGATAAAGTGCTCTACTAGGATGATGCACGGAAAATGGTCGGGATAGCTCAGTTGGTAGAGCAGAGGACTGAAAATCCTCGTGTCACCAGTTCAAATCTGGTTCCTGACACGTGAATAATGTATCGAATAATTATTCATACAAATTAATCGAGACGAATCGGGATACATATTCGTTAATAGTCTAGAGCATTATATATATACGTATTCATCTAGGTATTAGGTATATGGATAGTGTATGAATATATACCTCCATTTTCGAGATGGGTAAAAAATATATGTATGGTAAAGAACAAAATGGGATTATACTCTCTTTTATTTTTTTTGCTGTTTCTTCTTTTTTTTTGTTCATACTGTGCTTT